GTCCTTGTAGCTTACAGAAAGCATGACACTGAAGATGTCAAGACGGCTGCCATACGCACCCAAGGACAAAAGACTTAGTCCTAACCTTACTGTTAGTTTTTGCTAGGTATATACATGCAAGTATCCGCGCGCCAGTGTAGACGCCCTGGACACCTTAACCAAGTAGATAGGAGCAGGCATCAGGCTCACCACAACCGTAGCCCAAGACGTCTTGCAATTGCCACGCCCCCACGGGTCATCAGCAGTAATTAATATTAAGCAATGAGTGTAAACTTGACTTAGCCATAGCAAATTAGGGTTGGTAAATCCTGTGCCAGCCACCGCGGTCATACAGGAGACCCAAATTAACATTATAACGGCGTAAAGAGTGGTCACATGCTATCCAAGTAACTAAGATTAAAAAACAACTGAGCTGTCGCAAGCCCAAGATGTCAATAAGGCCACCTTATTAAAGAAGATCTTAGAACAACGATTAATTGAACTCCACGAAAGCCAGGGCCCAAACTGGGATTAGATACCCCACTATGCCTGGCCCTAAATCTTGATGCTTACCCCTACTAAAGCATCCGCCCGAGAACTACGAGCACCAACGCTTAAAACTCTAAGGACTTGGCGGTGCCCCAAACCCACCTAGAGGAGCCTGTTCTGTAATCGATGATCCACGATATACCTGACCATTCCTTGCCAAAACAGCCTACATACCGCCGTCGCCAGCTCACCTCCCCTGAAGGCCTAACAGTGAGCGCAATAGCCCAACCACGCTAATAAGACAGGTCAAGGTATAGCCTATGGAATGGAAGTAATGGGCTACATTTTCTAAATTAGAACAAACGGCAAAGAGACATGAAACTGTCTCTGGAAGGCGGATTTAGCAGTAAAGTGGGACAATCGAGCCCTCTTTAAGCCGGCCCTGGGGCACGTACATACCGCCCGTCACCCTCCTCATAGGCGCCCCCTCCCACTATAAATTAATAAGCCATGCAGCCAAAGATGAGGTAAGTCGTAACAAGGTAAGTGTACCGGAAGGTGCACTTAGACTACCAAGACGTAGCTTAAACAAAAGCATTCAGCTTACACCTGAAAAATATCTGCTAATACCAGATCGTCTTGATGCCAAACTCTAGCCCAATCGACATGACCTGGAATAACAAAGCTACTTCCCACACCCAACTAAAGCATTTACTAGTCCCAGTATAGGCGATAGAAAAGACACCATTGGAGCGATAGAGACTACGTACCGTAAGGGAAAGATGAAATAGCAGTGAAAAACCTAAGCTAAAAACAGCAAAGATCAACCCTTGTACCTTTTGCATCATGGTCTAGCAAGAAAAACCAAGCAAAATGAATTTAAGTTTGCCACCCCGAAACCCAAGCGAGCTACTTACGAGCAGCTATTATTGAGCGAACCCGTCTCTGTGGCAAAAGAGTGGGATGACTTGTTAGTAGAGGTGAAAAGCCAATCGAGCTGGGTGATAGCTGGTTGCCTGTGAAACGAATCTAAGTTCACTCTTAATTCTTCTCCAAGGAAACCCACGAACCCTAATGAAGCGAATTAAGGGCTATTTAAAGGGGGTACAGCTCCTTTAAAAAAGAATACAATCTCTACGAGCGGATAAGTACCAACACACCAACTTACTGTGGGCCCTCAAGCAGCCACCAACAAAGAGTGCGTTAAAGCTCAGTACTCTAAAAATTTAAGAACCTTACGACTCCCTCCCCACTAACAGGCTAACCTATTTAAATAGGAGAATTAATGCTAGAATGAGTAACCAGGGTCCTCCCTCTTCGACGCAAGCTTACATCCAGACATTATTAACAAACTACCAATATACGACCAATCAAACAAGCAGAGTATTAAACATCTTGTTAACCCGACAGAGGAGCGTCCATTAAGAAAGATTAAAACCTGTAAAAGGAACTAGGCAAACCCGTCAAGGCCCGACTGTTTACCAAAAACATAGCCTTCAGCAAACCAAAAACAAGTATTGAAGGTGATGCCTGCCCAGTGACTCACGTTCAACGGCCGCGGTATCCTAACCGTGCAAAGGTAGCGCAATCAATTGTCCCATAAATCGAGACTAGTATGAATGGCTAAACGAGGTCTTAACTGTCTCTTACAGGCAATCGGTGAAATTGATCTTCCTGTACAAAAGCAGGGATAAACACATAAGACGAGAAGACCCTGTGGAACTTCAAAACCAGCAGCCACCTTAAAGCACCTACACACCCACCGGGTTCACTGACTTACAAGCTCCTGGCCTGCGTTTTTCGGTTGGGGCGACCTTGGAGAAAAACAGAACCTCCAAAAATTAGACCACAACTCTAGACTGAGAGCGACCCCTCAACGTGCGAATAGCATCCAGACCCAATACAATTGATCAATGGACCAAGCTACCCCAGGGATAACAGCGCAATCTCCTCCAAGAGTCCGTATCGAAGAGGAGGTTTACGACCTCGATGTTGGATCAGGACATCCTAGTGGTGCAGCCGCTACTAAGGGTTCGTTTGTTCAACGATTAACAGTCCTACGTGATCTGAGTTCAGACCGGAGCAATCCAGGTCGGTTTCTATCTATGATGAACTCTTCCCAGTACGAAAGGATAGGAAAAGTGAGGCCAATACCACAAGCAAGCCTTCGCCTTAAGTAATGAAGTCAACTAAATTACAAAAGGCTATCTCACCACACCACGTCCAAGAAAAGGACCAGCTAGCGTGGCAGAGCTCGGAAAATGCAAAAGGCTTAAGTCCTTTAAATCAGAGGTTCAAATCCTCTCCCTAGCTTAACTCGACCCATGACTAACTACCCCCTCCTAGTAAACCTCATCATAGCCCTCTCCTATGCCCTTCCAATCCTGATCGCAGTAGCTTTCCTCACACTAGTAGAACGCAAAATCCTAAGTTACATACAAGGCCGTAAAGGCCCAAATATTGTAGGCCCATTTGGACTGCTACAACCCCTAGCAGATGGAATCAAACTGTTCATCAAAGAGCCTATCCGACCCTCAACATCCTCCCCCATCCTATTCATTACAACCCCTATACTAGCATTGCTCCTAGCAATCTCGATCTGAACCCCACTCCCTATCCCATTCTCCCTGGCAGACCTCAACCTAGGCATTCTATTCCTACTAGCCATGTCAAGCCTAGCAGTATACTCCATTCTATGATCAGGATGAGCCTCCAACTCAAAATACGCCCTAATCGGTGCACTGCGAGCCGTAGCCCAAACAATCTCTTACGAAGTAACCCTAGCAATCATCCTCCTATCTGTAGTGCTCCTCAGCGGAAACTACACCCTTAGCGCCCTTGCAGTCACTCAAGAACCCCTCTACCTTATTTTCGCCTGCTGACCCCTCGCCATAATATGATACGTATCCACACTGGCCGAAACTAACCGCGCCCCCTTCGACCTGACGGAGGGAGAATCAGAGCTGGTCTCAGGGTTTAACGTAGAGTATGCAGCAGGACCATTCGCCCTTTTTTTCCTAGCTGAATACGCCAACATTATGCTTATAAACACGCTAACCACAATTCTATTCTTCAACCCAAGCCTATTCAACCTCCCCCAAGAGCTGTTCCCTGTAGTCTTAGCCACAAAGGTCCTACTTCTATCGGCAGGATTTTTATGAATCCGCGCCTCCTACCCTCGATTCCGATACGACCAACTAATGCACCTACTATGAAAAAATTTCCTCCCGCTCACACTAGCACTATGCCTCTGACACACCAGCATACCAATTTGCTACGCGGGCCTGCCTCCCTACCTAAGACCTTCAACGGAAATGTGCCTGAATGCTAAGGGTCACTATGATAAAGTGAACATGGAGGTGCACCAACCCTCTCATTTCCTTGCACTTAGAAAAGCAGGAGTCGAACCCGCACTAGAGGAATCAAAATCCTCCATACTTCCCTTATATTACTTTCTAGTAGGGTCAGCTAAACAAGCTATCGGGCCCATACCCCGAAAATGATGGTTTAACCCCTTCCCCTACTAATGAATCCCCAGGCAAAACTAATTTTCATCACCAGCCTACTCCTAGGAACCACCATCACTATCTCGAGCAACCACTGAATCATGGCCTGGGCCGGCCTGGAAATTAACACACTAGCCATCCTACCACTAATCTCAAAATCCCACCACCCGCGGGCCATTGAAGCTGCCACTAAGTACTTCCTAGTGCAAGCAGCTGCTTCTGCCCTAGTCCTATTCTCCAGTATGACTAACGCATGATGTACGGGACAATGGGACATTACCCAACTCACCCACCCAACATCATGTCTAATCCTAACTTCAGCTATCGCAATAAAACTAGGACTAGTGCCCTTCCATTTCTGATTCCCAGAAGTACTGCAAGGCTCCCCTCTTACCACCGGCCTCCTACTATCCACTGCCATAAAACTCCCACCAATTACACTATTATACATAACTTCACCCTCACTAAACCCCACATTACTAACCACCATAGCCATCCTTTCAACTGCCTTAGGGGGATGAATAGGACTCAACCAGACACAAATCCGAAAAATTCTAGCTTTCTCATCCATTTCCCACTTAGGCTGAATAGCAATTATCCTCACCTACAGCCCTAAACTCACCCTTCTCAACTTCTACCTATATGCGCTAATAACTACAACTGTATTCCTCACCATAAACTCAATGAAAGTCCTAAAACTATCTACTCTAATAACAGCATGAACCAAAATACCATCACTAAACGCAATACTGCTCCTAACTCTACTCTCACTTGCAGGACTCCCCCCTCTAACAGGATTCCTCCCCAAATGACTCATCATTCAAGAGCTAACCAAACAAGACATGGCCCCAGCAGCTACAATCATCTCACTCCTCTCCCTGCTAAGCCTGTTTTTCTACCTCCGCTTAGCCTACTGCACAACAATCACACTCCCCCCACACACTACAAACCACATGAAGCAGTGACACACCCACAAACCAACCCCAACACTAATCGCCATCCTAACCACTATGTCCGTTACCCTACTGCCTGCCTCCCCCATAATTCTCGCTATCATCTAAGAAACTTAGGATTACTTAAACCGAAGGCCTTCAAAGCCTTAAACAAGAGTTAAACCCTCTTAGTTTCTGCTAAGATCCGCAGGACATTACCCTGCATCCTCTGAATGCAACTCAGATACTTTAATTAAGCTAGGACCTTCCTCAGCGTTCCTAGACAGATGGGCTTCGATCCCATGATACTATAGTTAACAGCTATATGCCTCAACCAACGGGCTTCTGCCTAACAGGCCCCGGCGCATGATTAATGCACATCAATGAGCTTGCAACTCACTATGAACTTCACTACAGAGCCGATAAGAAGAGGAATTGAACCTCTGTAAAAAGGACTACAGCCTAACGCTTATACACTCAGCCATCTTACCTATGACATTCATCAACCGATGACTATTCTCGACCAACCACAAAGATATCGGAACGCTATACCTAATTTTCGGCGCATGAGCCGGAATAGTAGGTACCGCTCTAAGCCTCCTTATTCGAGCAGAACTAGGTCAACCCGGAGCCCTCCTAGGAGACGACCAAGTTTACAATGTAGTCGTCACTGCTCATGCTTTCGTAATAATCTTCTTCATAGTCATGCCCATTATAATCGGGGGATTCGGAAACTGACTAGTTCCCCTAATAATCGGAGCTCCAGACATAGCATTCCCCCGAATAAACAACATAAGCTTCTGACTACTGCCCCCATCCTTCCTCCTCCTGCTAGCATCATCTACAGTTGAAGCAGGAGCAGGCACAGGCTGAACCGTGTACCCTCCGCTAGCTGGCAACCTAGCCCACGCCGGAGCTTCAGTCGACCTGGCAATTTTCTCCCTACACCTAGCTGGTATCTCTTCAATCCTAGGTGCAATCAACTTCATTACTACAGCAATTAACATAAAACCTCCTGCCCTCTCACAATATCAAACCCCACTATTCGTTTGATCAGTCCTAATCACCGCAGTCCTACTGCTACTCTCTCTACCAGTACTAGCTGCCGGTATCACAATGCTCCTCACAGATCGTAACCTCAACACTACCTTCTTTGACCCCGCAGGAGGAGGAGACCCTGTTTTATATCAACACCTCTTCTGATTCTTCGGACACCCAGAAGTCTACATCTTAATTCTCCCAGGATTTGGAATCATTTCCCACGTAGTGACATACTACGCCGGAAAAAAAGAACCTTTCGGCTACATAGGAATAGTATGAGCAATGCTATCCATCGGATTCCTAGGGTTCATCGTCTGAGCCCACCACATATTTACAGTAGGCATGGACGTTGACACTCGAGCATACTTCACATCCGCTACTATAATCATCGCTATCCCTACCGGCATTAAAGTATTCAGCTGACTAGCTACCCTACACGGAGGTACAATCAAATGAGACCCCCCTATACTATGAGCCCTAGGCTTCATCTTCCTATTCACCATTGGAGGACTAACAGGAATCGTACTGGCAAACTCCTCTCTGGACATTGCCCTGCACGACACCTACTACGTAGTTGCCCACTTCCACTATGTCCTATCAATAGGAGCAGTCTTTGCAATCCTGGCAGGTTTCACACACTGATTCCCCCTATTTACCGGATATACCCTTCACTCAACATGAGCCAAAGCCCACTTCGGAGTAATATTCGTAGGCGTGAACCTAACCTTCTTCCCCCAACATTTCCTAGGCCTAGCCGGTATACCACGACGATACTCAGACTACCCAGATGCCTACACACTATGAAACGCCATCTCCTCCGTAGGCTCACTAATCTCCCTAACAGCCGTAATTATACTAGTCTTCATCATCTGAGAAGCCTTCGCATCAAAACGTAAAGTCCTACAACCGGAGCTGACAAGCACAAACGTTGAATGAATCCACGGCTGCCCGCCCCCCTTCCACACCTTCGAAGAACCAGCCTTCGTCCAAGTCCAAGAAAGGAAGGAGTCGAACCCCCATATGTTGGTTTCAAGCCAACCGCATAGACCACTTATGCTTCTTTCTCATAAAGAGGTGTTAGTAAAATAATTACATAGCCTTGTCAAGACTAAATTGCAGGTGAAAACCCAGCACACCTCCTCACTCACCATGGCCAACCACTCACAACTTAACTTCCAAGACGCTTCCTCCCCCATCATAGAAGAACTTATAGGCTTTCACGATCATGCCCTAATGATCGCCCTAGCAATCTGCAGCTTAGTCCTCTACCTACTGACCCTAATACTAACAGAAAAACTATCATCAAGCACAGTCGATGCACAAGAAATCGAACTCGTCTGAACAATCCTCCCAGCCATAGTACTAGTCACACTAGCTTTACCATCACTACGAATCCTCTACATGATGGATGAAATCAACGAACCCGATCTGACCCTAAAAGCCATCGGCCACCAATGATACTGAACATACGAATACACCGACCTAAAAGACCTGACATTTGACTCTTACATAATCCCTACAGCAGACCTACCCCGAGGACATTTCCGCCTACTAGAAGTAGACCATCGTGTTGTTGTCCCCATAAGCTCCTCCATCCGAGTCATTGTCACAGCAGACGACGTACTCCACTCATGAGCCGTCCCCAGCCTAGGAGTAAAAACCGACGCAATTCCAGGACGCCTCAACCAAACCTCCTTCCTTGCCTCCCGACCTGGAGTTTTCTACGGACAATGCTCAGAAATCTGCGGAGCCAACCACAGCTTTATACCAATTGTAGTAGAATCCACTCCACTCGCCAACTTCGAGAGCTGATCCACCCTAATATCATCCTAATCATTAAGAAGCTATGAACCAGCATTAGCCTTTTAAGCTAAAGAAAGAGGGCTCTCCCCCTCCTTAATGATATGCCTCAACTAAACCCCAACCCATGATTTTTTATCATGCTCACTTCATGACTCACCTACTCCCTGATTATTCAACCCAAACTTCTGTCGTTCGTAACAATAAACCCCCCATCTAACAAACCACTTACTACCCCAAGCACCACACCTTGAATCTGACCATGAACCTAAGCTTTTTCGACCAATTCTCAAGCCCATCCTTCCTAGGAATCCCACTAATCCTCATCTCAATAACATTTCCAGCCCTACTACTACCCTCCCTAGACAACCGATGAATTACCAACCGACTCTCAACTCTGCAATTATGATTCATCAACCTAGTCACAAAACAACTAATAATACCCCTAGACAAAAAGGGACACAAATGGGCCCTAATCCTAACATCCCTCATAATCTTCTTGCTACTCATCAACCTATTAGGCCTATTACCATACACATTCACCCCAACCACTCAACTATCCATAAACCTGGCCCTAGCCTTCCCCCTATGACTCGCCACTCTCCTAACAGGACTACGAAACCAACCCTCCGCATCCCTAGGCCACCTCTTGCCAGAAGGTACTCCAACCCCACTAATCCCAGCGCTAATTCTAATCGAAACAACAAGCCTACTTATCCGCCCATTAGCCCTGGGCGTCCGCCTAACTGCCAACCTCACAGCAGGACACCTCTTAATCCAACTCATCTCCACAGCCACAACAGCCCTATTCTCAACAATACCAGTAGTCTCCCTCTTAACCTTACTAGTTCTCTTCTTACTAACCATCCTAGAAGTAGCAGTAGCAATGATCCAAGCTTACGTGTTCGTCCTACTCCTCAGCCTCTACCTACAAGAAAACATTTAACCCCACCAATGGCTCACCAAGCACACTCCTACCACATAGTAGACCCCAGCCCATGACCTATCCTCGGAGCTGCCGCCGCCCTCCTAGTCACCTCAGGACTAACAATATGATTCCACTACAACTCCCCTCGACTCCTAATCCTAGGACTACTCGCCACTATCCTAGTCATATTCCAATGATGACGGGACATTGTACGAGAAAGCACATTCCAAGGCCACCACACCCCCGTAGTACAAAAAGGACTACGATACGGCATAGTCCTATTCATTACATCAGAAGCCTTCTTCTTCCTAGGCTTTTTCTGGGCCTTCTTCCACTCAAGCCTAGCCCCCACTCCAGAACTAGGAGGACAATGACCACCCGTCGGAATTAAACCCCTAAACCCCATAGAAGTCCCCCTCCTAAACACCGCCATTCTCTTAGCCTCAGGAGTTACTGTCACATGAGCACACCACAGCATCACAGAAGCAAACCGAAAACAAGCAATCCAAGCCCTCCTACTAACAGTCCTTCTAGGCTTTTACTTCACAGCCCTCCAGGCCATAGAATACTACGAAGCTCCCTTCTCCATCGCCGATGGAGTCTACGGCTCAACCTTTTTCGTCGCCACTGGATTCCACGGACTGCATGTAATCATTGGCTCCACATTCCTACTAGTATGCCTGCTACGCCTAATCAAATACCACTTCACATCAAACCACCACTTTGGGTTCGAGGCAGCAGCCTGATACTGACATTTCGTAGACGTCGTATGACTATTCCTCTACATTTTCATCTACTGATGAGGATCTTACTCTTCTAGTATATTAATTACAATCGACTTCCAATCCTTAAAATCTGGTTTAAATCCAGAGAAGAGTAATTAACACAATCCTATTCATATTCACCCTGTCACTGGCCCTAAGCATCCTCCTAACCACACTAAACTTCTGATTAGCCCAAATAAACCCAGACTCAGAAAAGCTATCCCCATACGAATGTGGCTTTGACCCCCTAGGGTCCGCCCGCCTCCCCTTTTCAATCCGCTTTTTCCTGGTAGCTATTCTATTCCTTCTATTCGACCTAGAAATCGCCCTACTCCTCCCACTACCATGAGCCACCCAACTACAATCCCCCACTACCACCCTAATTTGGGCCTCCTCACTCATCTTCCTCCTTACGCTAGGACTAGTATACGAATGACTTCAAGGAGGTTTAGAGTGAGCAGAATAACAGAAAGTTAGTCTAACCAAGACAGTTGATTTCGACTCAACAAATTATAGTATCCAACCTATAACTTTCTTTATGTCCTATCTCCACCTAAGCTTCTACTCAGCCTTCACCCTAAGCACCCTAGGCCTAGCCTTCCACCGAACCCACCTAATCTCGGCCCTACTATGTCTGGAAAGCATAATACTATCCATGTACGTAGCCCTAGCCATATGACCCATCCAAATACAGTCATCATCCTCCACCCTCCTACCTATCCTCATACTCACATTCTCCGCCTGCGAGGCAGGTACAGGACTAGCCCTACTAGTAGCCTCCACCCGAACCCACGGCTCTGACCACCTACACAACTTCAACCTCCTACAATGCTAAAAATTATTATTCCAACCACAATACTCCTCCCCTTAACCTTCTTCTCCCCACGTAAGCATCTATGAACAAACACCACCCTATACAGCCTACTAATCGCTACCGCCAGCCTCCAATGACTCGCACCAACATACTACCCAAGCAAAGCCCTCACTCCGTGAACCTCCATTGACCAAATTTCCTCCCCACTACTAGTGCTCTCCTGCTGACTCCTCCCACTCATAATTATAGCAAGCCAGAACCATCTAGAGCTGGAACCTACAATCCGCAAACGAATCTTCACCACAACAATAATCCTAGCCCAGCTATTCATCCTCCTAGCCTTCTCCGCCTCAGAACTGATACTCTTCTACATCGCGTTTGAAGCAACACTAATCCCCACTCTTATCCTCATTACACGATGAGGAAACCAACCAGAACGCCTAAACGCTGGCATCTACCTGCTATTCTATACGCTCGCCAGCTCATTACCATTATTAATCGCCATCCTTCACCTACACAATCAAATCGGCACTCTATACTTCCCTATACTAAAGCTCTCCCACCCCACTATAAACAGCTCCTGATCCGGCCTAGCCGCAAGCCTAGCCCTACTCCTAGCCTTCATAGTCAAAGCTCCCCTATATGGACTCCACCTATGACTCCCCAAAGCCCACGTAGAGGCCCCAATTGCCGGATCCATACTACTAGCAGCCCTACTCCTAAAACTCGGAGGATACGGCATCATACGAGTCACCGCCCTAGTAGATCCAACATCAAACAACCTCCACTACCCATTTATCACCTTAGCGCTATGAGGAGCGCTAATAACCAGCGCCATCTGCTTACGACAAATCGACCTAAAATCACTAATCGCTTACTCATCCGTCAGCCACATAGGACTTGTCATCGCCGCCACCATGATCCAAACTCAATGAGCATTTTCAGGGGCAATAATCCTAATAATCTCCCACGGCCTAACCTCCTCAATACTATTTTGCCTAGCTAACACCAACTACGAACGAACCCACAGTCGAATCCTTCTACTCACACGAGGCCTTCAATCCCTCCTACCCCTAATAGCCACATGATGACTACTAGCCAACCTAACAAACATAGCCCTGCCACCAACAACCAACCTAATAGCAGAATTAACCATCGTAATCGCACTATTCAACTGATCTGCCTTTACAATCGTACTCACAGGAGGCGCAATCCTACTCACCGCCTCATACACCCTATACATACTCATTACCACGCAACGAGGCGCACTCCCATCCCACATCACATCAATCCAAAACACCTCTACCCGAGAGCACCTCCTCATAGCCCTACACATAATTCCCATAATACTTCTCATCCTAAAACCTGAACTAATCTCTGGCCTTCCTATATGCAAGTATAGTTTCAACCAAAACATTAGACTGTGATTCTAAAAATAGAAGTTAAACCCTTCTTACTCGCCGAGGAGAGGTCAAACCAACGAGAACTGCTAACTCTTGCATCTGAGCATAAAACCTCAGTCTCCTTACTTTCAAAGGATAATAGCAATCCAATGGTCTTAGGAGCCACTCATCTTGGTGCAAATCCAAGTGAAAGTAATGGACCTATCACTAGTCCTAAACACATTCATACTCCTAACCCTAGCAACTCTCTTCACCCCCATCCTATTTCCCCTCCTATCTAACAACCTCAAAAACACCCCCACCACCATCACAAACACAGTTAAAACTTCCTTCCTAATCAGCCTAATCCCAATAACAATCTACATCCACTCAGGGACAGAAAGCCTAACCACTGTCTGAGAATGAAAATACATCATAAACTTTAAAATCCCCATAAGCCTAAAAATAGACTTCTACTCACTAACCTTCTTCCCCATCGCACTATTCGTATCATGATCCATCCTACAATTCGCAACATGATACATAGCCTCAGACCCGTATATCACAAAATTCTTTACCTACCTACTATTTTTCCTAATCGCAATACTCATCCTAATTATCGCCAACAACCTATTCGTGCTGTTCATTGGCTGAGAAGGAGTCGGAATCATATCCTTCCTCCTAATCAGCTGATGATATGGACGAGCAGAAGCCAACACCGCCGCTCTCCAAGCCGTACTGTACAACCGAGTCGGAGACATCGGCCTCATCCTCTGCATAGCATGACTAGCATCTACCATAAACACCTGAGAAATCCACCAACTCTCCTCCCCAAACCAAACCCCAACCCTCCCACTACTAGGCCTAATCCTAGCTGCAACTGGCAAATCAGCCCAATTTGGACTACACCCCTGACTCCCAGCCGCCATAGAAGGGCCAACCCCCGTATCCGCACTCCTACACTCCAGCACAATAGTAGTAGCAGGAATTTTCCTACTCATCCGAACCTACCCGCTGTTCCACAACAACCAAACCGCCCTAACCCTATGCCTGTGTTTAGGCGCATTATCCACACTATTCGCAGCTACATGTGCTCTAACACAAAACGACATTAAAAAAATTATTGCCTTCTCCACCTCCAGCCAACTAGGCCTTATAATAGTCACAATCGGACTAAACCTCCCCGAACTAGCCTTCCTACACATCTCAACCCATGCATTCTTCAAAGCTATGCTTTTCCTATGTTCCGGCTCCATCATTCACAGCCTAAACGGAGAACAGGACATCCGAAAAATAGGAGGACTCCAAAAAATACTCCCCACAACCACTTCATGCCTCACCATTGGCAACCTCGCCCTAATAGGAACCCCATTCCTAGCAGGATTCTATTCAAAAGATCAAATCATCGAGAGCTTAAGCACATCATACCTAAACGCTTGAGCCCTCCTCCTAACCCTACTAGCCACCTCCTTCACTGCAGTATATACAATCCGTATAATCGTACTAGTACAGACCGGCTTCGTTCGGATTCCTCCCTTAACCCCTATAAACGAAAACAACCCAGCAGTGACCTCCCCCATTACTCGCCTTGCATTAGGAAGCATTATAGCAGGATTCCTAATCACCTCCTTCATCATCCCCACAAAAACTCCTCCAATAACAATACCTCTATCCATCAAAATGACAGCCCTAGCAGTCACCGCCCTAGGCATCGCTTTAGCCCTAGAAATCTCAAAAATAGCCCAAACCCTCATTCTAACAAAACAGACCACCCTCTCAAACTTCTCTGTATCCTTAGGATATTTTAATCCTCTAGCACACCGCCTCAGCATAACCAAAATCCTAAGCGGAGGACAAAACATCGCCTCCCACTTAATCGACCTCTCCTGATACAAAATATTCGGCCCAGAAGGACTAGCCAACCTACAACAAACAGCAGCCAAAACTGCCACCACCCTCCATACCGGCCTAATCAAAGCCTACCTGGGAGCATTTGCTCTATCTATCCTCATTATACTCATATCTACATACAGAACCAACCCAAATGGCCCCCAATCTTCGTAAAAACCACCAACTACTAAAAATCATCAACAATGCCCTAATTGACCTCCCCACACCATCAAACATCTCAACTTGATGAAACTTCGGGTCTCTTCTGGGCCTATGCCTGATTACCCAAATTGTTACAGGACTCCTGCTAGCCATACACTACACAGCAGACACCAACCTCGCCTTCTCCTCCGTAGCCCACATATGCCGAGACGTACAATTCGGCTGACTCATCCGCAACCTTCATGCAAACGGAGCCTCCTTCTTCTTCATCTGCATCTACCTACACATCGGCCGAGGACTTTACTACGGCTCATACCTGAACAAAGAAACCTGAAACATCGGAGTTATCCTCCTACTAACCCTAATAGCAACTGCCTTCGTAGGATATGTTCTACCATGAGGCCAAATATCCTTCTGAGGAGCTACCGTCATCACTAACCTATTCTCAGCAATCCCCTACATTGGACAAACACTAGTAGAATGAGCCTGAGGAGGATTCTCAGTAGATAACCCCACATTAACCCGATTCTTCGCTCTCCATTTCCTCCTCCCATTCGTTATCGTAGGCCTCACACTAGTTCACCTCACCTTCCTTCACGAAACAGGATCAAACAACCCACTCGGTATCCCCCCTGATTGTGACAAAATTCCTTTCCACCCATACTACACCATCAAAGACATCCTAGGATTTGCACTAATACTTTCCCTACTAGTCGCACTAGCTCTATTCTCCCCCAACCTCCTAGGGGACCCAGAAAACTTTACACCAGCCAACCCCCTAGTAACACCCCCACACATTAAACCAGAATGATACTTCCTATTTGCCTACGCCATCCTTCGATCCATCCCAAACAAACTAGGAGGTGTACTAGCCCTAGCCGCCTCAATTCTCGTCCTATTCCTAACTCCACTACTTCATACATCTAAACTACGATCAATGACCTTCCGCCCTATCTCACAAATCCTATTCTGAGCCCTAGTAACCAACGTTCTCGTCCTAACCTGAGTAGGCAGCCAACCAGTAGAACACCCATTCATTATCATTGGGCAACTAGCCTCATTCACCTACTTCCTAATCATTCTAGTCCTATTCCCCCTTGCAGGTCTCCTAGAGAACAAGATCCTCAAACTCTAACTAACTCTAATAGTTTATAAAAACATTGGTCTTGTAAGCCAAAGATTGAAGATTAAACCCCTTCTTAGAGTTACCCCATCAGGAAGAAAGGATTCAAACCCTTGTCACCAACTCCCAAAGCTGGTATTTTAAGCTAAACTACTTCCTGACTTTTTTCCCCCCTTCCTCCCTCTACACAGCCCGAATCGCCCCCCGAGATAACCCCCGCACAAGCTCCAATACCACAAACAGAGTCAACAGCAGCCCTCACCCCCCAATCAGAAGCAGCCCAACCCCCTCCGAATAAAGCACAGCCACCCCACTAAAGTCCGACCGAACCGACAACAAACCTCCACTATTCACTGTCCCCCCATCTACCAGAAGCTCTAAAACACCCCCCATAGCAAGCCCCACAATAACAACCAAAGCCATCCCAAAACCATAACCAACAACCCCTCAATTCACCCAAGCCTCAGGATAAGGATCCGCCGCTAAAGACACTGAATAAACAAACACTACCAACATTCCCCCTAAATAAACCATAACCAGCACCAAAGATACGAAAGAAACCCCTAAACTCACCAATCAACCACACCCCGCAACAGCCGCTACCACTAACCCCAGCACCCCATAATAAGGAGAAGGATTAGATGCAACTGCCAACCCCCCTAAAACAAAGCATAGACCCAAAAATATAACAAATTCCATCATAAGTTCCCACTCGGCCTTTCTCCGAGATCTACGGCCTGAAAAGCCGTCGTTATAGGACTTTAACTACAAGAACGACCCCCCCCCCTTCCCCCCCCAGCATGTTTTCTTCATGCTTTTTAGGGTATGTATAATATGCATGACATCCTCCGCCACATCAGACAGTCTATGAAATGTAGGATAATCCATCCCATACGCTATGGCACGCCACGAAAAGCCCAAACATTATCTCCAAAACGGGTGTTATTCGGCCAATTTACCCTCCAGGCACATTCTTGTTTCAGGTACCATACAGCCCAATTTATCCTACCCACGGCCAAGCCGCAAGCGTTACCCACAGACCCAGGACCTTTCCATTATGCCCAACTCCCAACCAGTAAACGAGGAATGTCCCTGTACACCTTTGAATTCCCCTAGTCTATTGAATTCGCCCACCTCCTAGGTAAGATTCCTGGCCAACAGCCTTCAAGCACGCCCAAGCCAGAGAGCATGGTTATCTATTGATCGCGCTTCTCACGAGAACCGAGCTACTCAACGTATGGGTGATTTAGGTTATTGAACTTCAAGCGCATACATCTCCTAAACTTGCTCTTTTGCGCTATTGGTTGTAACTTCAGGACCATACTTTCCATACTAGCCGCCTTCCTTGCTCTTCACAGATACAAGTGGTCGGTTGAATACTCCTCCCTACTCTCACCGATTTCGGCATACCGACCTCTTACACTTGTTTTTTTTTGGCGTCTCTTCAATAAGCCCTTCAAGTGCGTCGCAGGTGATATCTTCCTCTTGACATGTCCATCACATGACCGCCGAACATATGAATCCCCTAACACCCAGAATGTCATGGTCTATGGATAAGGTCGTCGCAAACTTGACACTGATGCACTTTGACCCCATTCATGGAGGGCGCGCTACCTACCTCTAGACAACAGATAGTGTAATGGTTGCCGGACATATTTATTATTTTATCGTTTTCTAGGGACTTTGCCTTTAAAGCCCATTTTACGCGTGTTTTTTTTATCTTTACATTTTTTTATTTTTTTTTCATTAAACAATTAAACCATACTTCCCTACATTTTCCAAATCATTTATTACACATTTATTTTCAATTAACCTTCCTCTACATTTTCTAATACAACAAACCAAACAATTAATATCAATCATTTTATCACGACCCTAAAACAATCACAGAAACTTTCCTAAAACAAACCACCGCCCCCCGCGCGGCAAACAACTACCCCATCCCCCCCTACCCATATCCCCCCAAAAAATCAAACAAAAATATAAACCATACTCACAAAACATCCAACCCTTCAACCAGC